AAGGATTTTATCGAGCCTGCTCATATGGTACTTAATCATATCCTATCTAGAACTTTATGATCCTAATGGAATTCGGCTCCCCCGAGGTCGATTAGGATCATAGGTCGTGAATTTCTACACGAATTGAGATCGAGAAAAGGAAGTTTTCCAATCATTAACTTAAACCCATTCATTGTCGAATCCCAATCAGCGGAATATGGAGGTACTTATGGCAGAAGGGGCCAATCTGGTCTTTCACAATAAAGTAATAGATGGAATTGCCATGAAACGACTTATTAGCCGATTAATAGATCATTTTGGAATGGCATACACATCCCACATCCTGGATCAAGTAAAGACTCTGGGTTTCCAGCAAGCCACTGCTACGTCTATTTCATTAGGAATTGATGATCTTTTAACAATACCTTCTAAGGGATGGCTAGTCCAAGACGCTGAGCAACAAAGTTTGATTTTGGAAAAACACCATCATTATGGGAATATCCACGCGGTAGAAAAATTACGGCAATCCATTGAGATATGGTATGCTACAAGTGAACATTTGCGACAAGAAATGAATCCTAATTTTAGGATGACTGACCCTTATAATCCAGTTCATATGATGTCTTTTTCAGGAGCTAGAGGAAATGCCTCTCAGGTACACCAATTGGTAGGCATGAGAGGATTAATGTCGGATCCACAAGGACAAATGATTGATTTACCTATTCAAAGCAATTTACGCGAAGGACTCTCTTTAACAGAATATATAATTTCTTGCTACGGGGCCCGTAAAGGGGTTGTGGATACTGCTGTACGAACATCAGATGCTGGATATCTCACGCGAAGACTTGTTGAAGTAGTTCAACATGTTGTTGTACGTAGAAGAGATTGTGGCACCACCCGAGGTATTTCTGTGAGTCCCCAAACCGGGACTATACCGGAAATCCTTTTTATCCAAACACTAATTGGTCGTGTATTAGCAGATGATATATATAAGGGCCCGCGCTGCATTGCCGCTAGAAATCAGGATATTGGGGTTGGACTTGTCAATCGATTGATCACTTTTCGAGTCCAAACAATATCTATTCGAACCCCCTTTACCTGTAGAAGTACTTCTTGGATCTGTCGATTATGCTATGGCCGAAGTCCTACTCACGGTGACCTGGTCGAATTGGGCGAAGCTGTAGGTATTATTGCGGGACAATCCATTGGAGAACCGGGGACTCAACTAACATTAAGAACTTTTCATACTGGCGGAGTATTCACCGGGGGTACTGCAGTACATGTACGAGCCCCTTCTAATGGAAAAATAAAATTCAATGAGGATTTGGTTCATCCCACACGTACCCGTCATGGCCATCCTGCTTTTTTATGTTATATAGACTTGGCTGTCACTATTGAGAGTGAAGATATTATACATAATGTGAATATTCCACCAAAAAGTTTTCTTTTAGTTCAAAAGGATCAATATGTAGAATCAGAACAAGTGATTGCTGAAATTCGCGCGGGAACATCCACTTTGAATTTTAAAGAAAAGGTTCGAAAACATATTTATTCTGACTCACAGGGAGAAATGCACTGGAGTACCGACGTGGACCATGCACCTGAATTTACATACGGTAATGTTCATCTCTTACCAAAAACAAGTCATTTATGGATATTAGCAGGAAGGCCACACAAATCCCGCGTGGCCACACGTTCGCTCCACAAGGATCAAGATCAAACGAACGCCCATTTTCTTTCTGTCGAACAAAGATATATTTCTAACTCTTCAGTGACCAATGCTTACATGAGACACACATTTTTGAGTTCGGATCTTTCTAGTAATAAAGGAGATAGTATTTCGGATTATTCAGAACGGAAGCGAATCGTAAGAACTAGGCATTCTAATCTCATATATCCTGCCAAAAATTCCTATTTATTAGGAAAGAGGCGCAGAAATAGATTCATGACTCCATTTCAATCAATTCAAGAACTAGAGAAAGAATTAAGGGCCCCCTCGGGTATCTCGATTGACATACCCCTAAATGGTAGTTTCCGTAGAAATAGTATTCTTGCTTATTTTGATGATCCTCGATACCGAAGAGAGAGTTCGGGAATTACTAAATATGGGACTATAGAGGCGCATTCAATCAAAAAAAAAGAGGGTTTGATTGAATATCGAGGAGTCAACGAATTTAGAGCCAAATATCAAATGCAAGTAGATCGGTTTTTTTTCATTCCCGAGGAAGTCCATATCTTACCGCGATCTTCTGCCATAATGGTACGGAACAATAGTATCATTGGAGTAGATACACAAATCACTTTAACTACAAGAAGCCGGGTAGGCGGATTGGTCCGAGTCGAGAAGAAAAAAAAAAAGATTGAACTAAAAATATTTTCGGGAAATATCCATTTTCCTGGAAAAACAGATAAAATATCCCGACACAGGGGCATTTTGATACCGCCGGGAAGGGGACAAACAAAATTGAAAAATTGGAGCTATGTCCAACGAATCACACCTACTAAGAAAAGGTATTTTGTT